GACGGCGAGGTTTTTGACCGGCTGGGTTAAAAACGTTTTTGACTGGGAGAAAACCGTTTTAATTACGTTGCTCTTTCCTGTACACTCAATTCATATTATTAGGTTTATAATATATTGAACCGTTCTACTTTATTTACATGTTTAATAATATTATTAAAGTTTTATTCTTGCTTTTTCATTCAGTTTTTGTTTGTTCTATATGTAAGTTTTTGTGTGATTATTTGGTGTAATTCTAGATGGGTTGTATTGATTATTTATTAATTCTCATTAGTTGTTATTGGTTGGTCAAGTATCCTTGTATTTAGCAATATATTATAGTTTCGGTTAAATTTTGTGCCAGCAGCCGCGGTTATACTTTGGAGGCGTTTGAATGTGTTCGGCGTAGGTAGTTTTATTATTGAGTTTGTTTAATTTTTCTTGAAAATTTTTAGGTGAAATTTTTTTTTTCTTTATTTTTCTTTATCTATTTGTAATCTATGAAATTCTTTATATAGACTAGGATTAGATACCCTATTATTTTAGAATGTTAATTTTTTGTGCTTGAGTAGTATTAGTTATGTTCTTGAAACTTAAAGAATTTGGCGGTATCTCATTCCGTTCAGAGGAATCTGTCCCGTTATCGATAGTCCGCGTTGGACCTTACTTAGTTGCTTTGGTTTGTATACCGCCGTTTATTGATTATCTTTTTAGAGTTTTTAATTTTCTTGTTTCTTTATTTTGATTTATTTCAGGTCAAGGTGCAGCTTGTTTCTAAGTGGAATAGATGGATTACATTGTAATTGGTTTTTGGATTGTTATTTTGAATGTTGACATGAAATTGGATTTGGTTGTAATAATTTGTAGATTGTTATTATGATAATTGGTTCTGAGATATGTACACATCGCCCGTCGCTCTCGTTTATTTTAATGAGATAAGTCGTAACAAAGTGGTTGTACCGGAAGGTGCAGCTGGATTGAATTATTTAATCAGATCATTTCTGTTAGTTGAGTTTTCATTTACGCTGAATTATTGTGTCGTGCAATTCGACATGATCTGATTTTATTTATTGTCTTGTTTTGATTTGTTAGTATTATTAATATAATTTTTATTGAAGAATCATTTTAGTTATTGTAAATTTTTGATTTAATTTTTTTAACGATAGTTTATTTGTACTGTGAGGGGTTTATTGTTTATTGTTTTTTTGGAAGTAGATTTTGTTTTTCGTACCTTGTGTATCAGGGTTCATTGAATTTTATTATTTATTTTTATTTCCCGATTTATAAGGAGTTAATGATTTGTTTTATTTACTGTTTCATTAGTATTAATAACATATTGTTGGTAGTGAAATGCTATTCGTCTTTTATGGTTTCTGGTTTCTTGAGAAATGAATTTAATTCATGTGTTTTATTTAATTTCTGTATTTGTTTACATTTAATGTTTTATTTTATACTAAGATTAAGGGGGATTAGCTCCTTGTTTTATTATTATAATTTATTTAATTAATTTAGTTTTGTGGGTTTTATATTGATTTTCAATTTGATTATGTTAAAATTTTATTTGTTCTTTTTTTTATTTTGTTTTATTTAATTTATTTATTGGGATGTTTACTTTTGTTTTTATTGTATAATAATTATTGTGTAATTAGTAAATTTTTCTTTTTGTGTTGTTTATTTATTTTAGTGTTAATTTCTTTTTAGGAATTCGGCAAAGTTTTATGCCCGCCTGTTTAACAAAAACATCTCTTCTTGTTAGTTTTTGAAGTATGGCCTGCCCACTGACTTATTTGTTGAAGGGCCGAGGTATAATCTGTCTTAATTGTATTGTTGATTGAATTTAGTTTTTGAGTTAAAATTCTTAGATGTTTTTATGGGACGAGAAGACCCTATAGAGTTTTACATTTATTTCTTCATTACTTTTATTTGTTTGTTTTTATTGTAAAGTGGGTTGAATGTTTTGTTGGGGTGATGGGAGGAATTTTTTTAACTCCTCTTTGTTTTTATACACTTATTTGTGTTTTTTTGATCCATTTGTTTTGATTATAAGATTAAATTACCTTAGGGATAACAGCGTTATCTTCCCTGAGAGTTCTTATTGGCGGGAAGGTTTGCGACCTCGATGTTGGATTAAGATTAATTTTCGGTGCAGAAGCTGAAATTGATTAGGTCTGTTCGACCTTTAAAATCTTACATGATCTGAGTTCAGACCGGCGTGAGCCAGGTTGGTTTCTATCTATAAATTTTTTTTATATCTTAGTACGAGAGGACCGGATATTTGGAATAATTTTACTTTTGTTGGATATTGTTAATTTGTTACTATTTTGGCAGATAAGTGCATTGGATTTAGAATCTATGAATGTAAATGTAGTACATGTTTGATCTTTTTTTTCTATCTATTATTTTTTTGTTGTTGATAATTTTTGTTATGGTTGGGGTTGCTTTTCTTACGTTGTTGGAGCGTAAGGTTTTAGGTTATATTCATATTCGTAAAGGTCCTAATAGGGTTGGTTATATTGGTCTTTTTCAGCCTTTTAGAGATGCTATTAAATTATTTACTAGGGAACAATATTTTCCTTTGGTCTCTAATTATTTAATTTATTATTTTTCTCCTATTTTTGGGTTTTTTCTTTCTTTGTTGGTTTGGTTATTAATTCCTTATTTGAGAGGTTTTATTTCTTTTGAGTTAGGTCTTTTATTTTTTTTGGCTTGCACTAGACTTGGTGTTTATACTGTAATGATTGCTGGTTGGTCTTCTAATTCTGGTTATTCTTTATTAGGTGGTCTTCGTGCTTTGGCTCAGACTATTTCTTATGAAGTTAGATTGGCTTTTATTTTGCTTTCTTTTGTTGTTTTGGTTTGTAGATACAATTTATCTTATTTTTATTTCTTTCAGGTTTATTTTTGGCTTATTTTTTTTTCTTTTCCTTTATCTTTTGTTTGGTTTATTTCTTGTTTAGCTGAAACTAATCGGACTCCTTTTGATTTTGCTGAGGGTGAGTCCGAGCTTGTTTCTGGATTTAACGTTGAGTACGGTGGTGGTGGATTTGCTCTTATTTTTTTGGCTGAGTACGCAAGTATTCTTTTTATGAGATTATTGTTTTGTATTATTTTTTTGGGTAGAGATATTTATTCTTTCTTTTTTTATTTAAAGCTTACTTTTATTTCTTTTTTGTTTATTTGGGTTCGTGGTACTTTACCGCGGTTTCGTTATGATAAGTTGATGTATTTGGCTTGAAAGAGATTTTTGCCTCTTTCTTTGAATTATCTTTTGTTTTTTATTGGTGTTAAATGTTTTGTATTTTCTTTATTGTAGTGTATTAATTTAGGTATAAGTTAATAGAAGATTTAAACTTCTTTCTGATGTTTTCAAGACATCAGGCTTATTCTATAGCTTTTTAACTTTAATCTGTTATTTTGTCTCATAACTTTGTTGTTATTGGGTTTAGAATATAGTATAAGAAGTATAATGTTGTTAGAATTTGTCCTGTTAGAATATAAGGGTCTTCTACTGGTCGTGCTCCGATTCATGTAAGTAGAATTACTGTATTTGTTATAGTTCAGAATAATACTTGGTTTACTGGGTAAAATTGTCTTCCTCGGAACTTTGATTTATTTGTTGGTATGATGAATAGAATTGCGATTGATATTGCTAGAGCGATTACTCCTCCAAGTTTGTTAGGGATTGATCGTAGAATGGCGTATGCAAACAGGAAGTATCATTCTGGTTGAATATGCACTGGTGTTACTAATGGATTTGCTGGCGTGAAGTTGTCTGGATCTCTTAATATGTATGGTTCTTTTAGGGTTAATACTGTTAGTAGTATAATGGTAATTGCAAATCCTACAACGTCCTTTACTGTAAAGTAAGGGTGAAATGGAATTTTGTCAGTGTTTTTGTTTAGTCCTAGTGGGTTGTTAGATCCTGTTTGATGAAGAAATAGAAGGTGGATTAGTACTATTGCTGCAATTACAAATGGTATAAGGAAGTGTAGGGCGAAGAATCGTGTCAATGTGGCGTTGTCTACTGCGAATCCACCCCATACTCATTGTACTACTTCATTACCTACGTATGGGATTGCTGACAATAGATTTGTGATTACAGTTGCTCCTCAAAATGATATTTGCCCTCATGGTAGTACATATCCTATAAATGCTGTTGCTATAGTCAGAAATAGGATGACTACTCCTACAGATCACGTGTGAGCGAAGTTGAATGAACCGTAATATATGTTTCGTCCTGTATGCAGGTAAATACATACGAAGAATACAGATCCTCCGTTGGCGTGAAGTGTTCGTAGTAGTCACCCATAATTAACGTCTCGGCAAATATGTCTTACTCTTCTGAATGCAGTTTCTACGTTTGGGCAGTAATGTATTGCTAGAAATAATCCGGTTGCGATTTGTGCTACTAGGCAAATTCCTAGGAGTGACCCAAAGTTTCATCATCCTCTAATTGTTGATGGTGTTGGTAAGTCTACTAGGGCGTTGTTAGCAATTTTGAGTAATGGGTGTCTATTTCGTGTGGGTTTATTCATTGTTTGTTTTATGTTGTGTGTCGTAGGGGTCCCCTTGAAACGTTAATAATGTTCACTACTACAATTAGTGTTAATAGTATATACAGAACTAATAGTGTTGTTATGGTTCCTATTATTTGATTATATATTACTGTAGTTGTTGATGTAATTTCATTTTCTATTATTATGTTGTGATTACTTATTTCTTTGTTGTTTGTTACTGTTGGTATAATTATTGCTATTGCTGGTAAAATTAATGCTGCGGTTATTAATATTTTATTTGATGGTGAGAATATTTCGTTTGATGCCAGTCTTGTTATGTATATAAATAGAACCAATATACCACCAATTATGATTATAAATAGGATATATGAAAATCAAAATCTTCTATATATTGTCCCTCTGATCACGCAGATTATTGTGGTTTGTAAAAGTAGTATGAGTCCTATAGCTAAAGGATGTTTTATCTGTGTGAATATTAGTCTTGTTACTGTTCTCATTGATATAAGTAGTTTTGTTATTTCAGGGGGTATTTTATTTTAAAATGTTAGTTTTGGGGATTAGCGAAATGGTTTATTACCTTTCCTCTGAAGTTTTAAAAGGTTATTCCTTATTTTTGGTTTACAAGACCAATATTTTTATTAAATTATTAAAACTTATTTAATGCCAATGTGATTATATTTTTTTTTTACTTATTTTTGTGGTATTTGAGCTTTTTCCTCTAGTCGTAAGCACTTATTGATTACTTTGTTGAGATTGGAGTTTGTTGTTTTGGTTATTTATTTCTCTGTTTATTTTTATTTATGTAGTTTCAATTATAGCTTGTTTTTTGTTGTTTACTTCTTGGTTTTTTCTGTTTGTGAAGGTTCACTGGGTTTGTCAATTTTGGTCTCTATAATTCGTAGTCACGGTAATGATTATTTTCAATCTTATAGTATTCTTCAATGTTAAAGTTTCTTTGTTTTTTGATTTTTTTAACCCCTTTGTGTATTTTTTCTAGTTGTTGATGATTAATTTGTTCTTTATTATTTTTTATTTCTTTTGTTTTTATATTTTTTTTCCCTTATTTTTTTTGTTGAAGTGGTTTAGGTTATATGTTTGGTTGTGATTTGATTTCTTATGGTCTCATTCTTCTTAGCTTGTGGATTTGTGTTCTTATGATTTTGGCCAGAGAGTCTATTTTTCGTTTAGGTTATTTTTCTGGATTTTTTCTTTTTGTTGTTATTGTTCTCACTATTATATTATATTGTACTTTTAGAAGAGTTGGTTTGCTTTCTTTTTATGTTTTCTTTGAAAGTAGATTAATTCCTACTTTGTTTTTAATCTTGGGTTGGGGGTATCAACCTGAGCGTGTTCAGGCTGGTATTTATTTACTTTTTTATACTTTACTTGCTTCTCTTCCTTTATTGGTTGGTATTTTATTTATTTACAACTCTTTAGGTTCTTTGTGTTTTTTTTTATTGTGTAGTAATGATTTTTTGTTAGGGGGTCTTTTTTATGTTTGTATAATTTTTGCCTTTTTAGTTAGGATACCTATATTTATGGTTCATTTATGACTCCCGAGGGCTCATGTTGAGGCCCCTGTTTCTGGGTCAATGATTTTGGCGGGGGTTTTGTTGAAATTAGGTGGTTATGGTCTTCTTCGTGTGTTTCCTGTATTATTTAAGTTTGGATTTATGTTTGGTATTGTTTGGATTTCTTTAAGTTTGGTTGGTGGTCTTTTTGTTAGTTTGTTTTGTATACGACAGACGGATTTGAAGTCTTTAATTGCTTACTCTTCTGTAGCTCATATGGGAATAGTAATTGGTGGTATTATAACGTTGAGTTATTGGGGCGTTTGTAGTTCTTTTGCTTTAATGGTGGCTCATGGTTTGTGTTCTTCCGGTCTTTTTTGTCTTTCTAATATTTCTTATGAGCGTTTTGGTAGACGAAGTCTTTTAGTTAATAAGGGTTTAATTAATTTGATGCCTAGAATGACTATGTGATGATTTTTATTGAGATCTTGTAATATGGCTGCTCCTCCTTCTCTTAATCTTCTTGGTGAAATTGGTTTGTTGAGTGGATTGATTTCTTGGTCTTGATGCCTAATATTTATTTTAGTTTTTTTGTCTTTTTTTAGTGCTGCTTATACTCTTTATTTATATTCTTATAGCCAGCATGGTTCAATTTATTCCGGTGTATATTCTTGTTCTTTGGGTTATGTTCGTGAGTTCTTATTGTTGTTTTTACATTGATTTCCGTTGAATTTAATTATTTTAAGGGTTGATGTTTCTATTTTTTGGGTTTAGTGTTTTGTATCTAAATAGTTTAAGTTAAAATATTGGTTTGTGGTGCCGATGATATAAGTTTTTATTTTGGATTTATGTTTATGTCTATTTGTTTTGTAAGATTTGCTTTTTTATTTCTATTTGGTTTATTTTGTTGTTTTTCTGGGTTTTATTTTATTATTAATGATTTGGTTTATTTTGTTGATTGGAATATTGTTACTTTAAATGGTAGATCTATTGTTATGACTTTTTTGTTTGATTGAATATCTTTGTTGTTTATAGGATTTGTTTTCATTATTTCTTCTTTAGTTATTCTTTACAGAGATGATTATATGTTTGGCGATTTAAACATTGTTCGTTTTATTATGTTGGTTTTGATGTTTGTTGTTTCGATAATATTTTTAATTATTAGTCCTAATATTGTGAGAATTTTATTGGGATGGGATGGATTAGGTTTAGTTTCTTATTTGTTAGTAATTTATTATCAGAATGTAAAGTCTTATGGTGCGGGTATATTAACTGTTTTGTCTAACCGAATTGGTGATGTTGCTTTATTAATGGTTATTGCTTGAATGATCAATTTTGGTAGTTGAAGTTTTATTTATTATTTGGAATTTTTATCTGGTTCTTTTGAAATAGAATTGATTTCTTTTTTGGTAGTTTTGGCTGCTATAACTAAGAGAGCTCAAATTCCTTTTTCTTCCTGATTGCCTGCTGCTATAGCTGCCCCTACCCCTGTTTCTGCTTTGGTTCATTCTTCTACATTGGTTACTGCTGGTGTTTATTTATTGATTCGATTTAGTCCCGCTTTTGGTTATGAACTAAATATTATTTTGTTATTGGTTTCTGGTTTAACTATATTTATGGCTGGTCTTGGTGCTAATTTTGAGTTTGATTTGAAGAGGATTATTGCTCTTTCCACTTTGAGACAATTAGGTCTTATAATTATAACTATTTCTATTGGTCTTTCTGGGTTGGCTTTTTTTCATTTGTTGACTCATGCTTTGTTTAAGGCTTTATTATTCATGTGTGCTGGTGGTGTCATTCATTCTATAGGTGATTCTCAGGATATTCGTTTTATGGGTGGTTTGTCTGTTTATATACCTTTTACTTCTTCTAGTTTGATGGTTTCTAATTTTGCTCTTTGTGGTATACCGTTTTTGGCGGGGTTTTACTCTAAGGATTTTATTTTGGAAATGTTTTCTATAAGATATGTGAATATATTTGGTTTTATGTTGTTGTTTATTTCTACAGGTTTGACGGTTTGTTATTCTTTCCGTTTATTTTATTTTGTTTTGTGTGGTGATTTTAATTTTACTTCTTCTTTTTCTATAGTTGAGTCTAATTATAATATAGTTTTTGGTATAATCGGCTTATTATTTATATCTATTTTTGGCGGTGGCTCTCTTATATGATTGATTTGTCCTACTCCTTCTGTAATTTGTTTGCCTTATTATTTGAGGTTTCTTACTTTATTTGTGGTTTTTGTAGGAGGTTGATTGGGTTACGAGATATCCAATTTTATATTTGGTGATAATTTGTTTTCTTTTATTATATATAAGGTTTCTTCATTTTCTGGTTCTATGTGGTTTATGCCTTTTTTTTCTACTTATGGTGTTTCTTTCTTTCCTTTAAATGTTGGTTATAATGCAACTAGGGTTTTTGACTCTGGGTGAATAGAATATTTTGGGGGGCAGGGTTTATATTGAGTTCTTTTTAATCTTGGTAGGGTTAATCAGTGATTTCAATACAATAGTTTAAAGGTGTTTTTAGGATTTTTTGTCATATGAGTTATTATTTTGTTACTAATTCTTATTTATTACTTAAATAGCTTAATATTTAGAGCGCGACACTGAAGATGTTGATGAGGCATTCGTTGCCTTTGAGTAGATTTATTTATAAAAGTTTTCTTTGTTTTTACAGTGAAAATGTAATGTTTTTTCTAAACTATATAAATAGAAGTGTAAACGGATTTTAACCGCTATAGTGATAAGTTAGCAGCATTCACTTTTTCTGTCACTTCTTTAACTGGAATTTTGAAATTCAATTTTATTATTAACAATAATATACCTCTTTTTGGTTTCAGTTAAATATTAAAGTAAGGATGATTGGCTCATCAATGATCAGGTCGAAACTGATTGCAATATTTGCTTCTTACTTGAGGTTTAAGGTTAACTACTATAAAGTAGTACTTTTTGAATGCAACTCAAATGTTATTATTAACTATAACCCCTGTTAGTTTCTTCATTCTAGTGATCCTTGATTTCATTCGTGGTATAGTCCAATAATTAGGATTAGGAGAAATACAGATCTTACTGTTATTCATGCTTTAATGTTTGATGTATATATAGTGATTGGTATAGGAATGAGTAGGGCAATTTCTACATCAAAGATTATGAAGATTACTGCAATTAGAAAGAATCGTGATGAGAATGGTAGTCGTGCTGAGTTTTTAGGATCAAATCCACATTCAAATGGTGATCTTTTTTCTCGGTCTTCATTTATTTTTTTTGATAACAGTGTTGTTAAAACCATGATGGCTGATGATAGTAGAATAGTTATTGTTGCTGTGGTTACGATTGTTAATATTATTTATCTTGTTTTTCACAAATTTCTTGATTGGAAGTCAAGTATACTTTACTTGTATTAGATAAATATAATTTTATCTTCCTCATCAGTAGATTGAGATGTATAAGAATAGTCAAACTACGTCTACGAAGTGCCAGTATCATGCTGCTGCTTCAAATCCGAAGTGGTGGTTTGATGAAAAATGTAGTGTAGTTTGTCGTAGTAGACATGTAATTAGGAATGTTGTTCCAATAATTACATGTAGTCCGTGAAATCCTGTTGCTACAAAGAATGTTGATCCGTATGCTGAGTCTGCAATTGTGAATGGTGCTTCAACATATTCGTATGCTTGTAATGCTGTGAAGTATAATCCTAGTAGTACGGTGAAGAATAATCCTTGAGTTGCTTGTGTAGCATTATTTTCTAGAAGTCCGTGATGTGCTCAGGTTACAGTAACCCCTGAGGCTAGAAGGATTGCTGTATTTAATAGCGGAACTTGTATAGGGTTGAATGGTTGAATTCCTGTTGGTGGTCATGTTGATCCTAACTCAATTGTTGGTGATAGACTTGTATGGAAAAATGCTCAGAAGAACGATACGAAGAATAGTACTTCGGAAACAATAAATAGAATTATTCCTCATCGTAAACCTTTTGTTACTACTTTTGTGTGTAGACCTTGATATGTTCCTTCTCGGGTTACATCTCGTCATCATTGAATTATAGTTAAAACAGTGATTAGTGCTCCAATTCCTAATAGGGTGTCGTCGTATTGATGAAACCATTTGATTAATCCTATTAAGGTAACTATCGCTCCGATAGCCCCTGTAAGTGGTCAGGGGCTTTTATTTACTATATGAAATGAATGATTTTCGTGTATTGACATTAATTAACTTCTCTAGAGTATAAGGTTCTAAGGATTGCGAATACATATGATTGAATAATTGCTACCGCTGCTTCTAAAATTAATAGTAGGATTTGTGCTGTAATTAGAATAGTTAATAATGTATGTCTTATTGACGGTCCATTATTTCCTAAAAGTGTTAATAATAGGTGTCCTGCAATTATGTTTGCTGTGAGACGCACAGCAAGAGTCCCTGGTCGGATTAGGTTTCTAATTGTTTCGATGATAACTATGAATGGTATTAATATTGTTGGTGTTCCCTGAGGAACTAAGTGTTCAAATATGTGATTGGTATTTTTGATTCATCCAAATAGTATAAATCTCATTCATAATGGTAGTGCCAAGGTTAGTGTAAGTGTTAAATGTCTTGTTCTAGTAAAGATATATGGGAATAGTCCTAGAAAGTTATTAGTTAAAATTATAAGGAATAATGATGTTAGGATGAATGAGTTCCCCTTATTTTCATTTCCTTTTCTTAGGATTGTTTTTATTTCTTGATGTAATTTATTTATTAGCAGTCTTACTATTATACTATTGCGTGACGGTACTAGTCAAATTCTTGTTGGGATTAGTAATAATCCAATTGCTGTTCTTGTTCAATTTAATGATAGATTACTAATTTCTGTTGTTGGGTCAAAGATTGAGAATAAATTTCTTATCACTTTCAGTTTACTTTATTAATATAAATAGTTTTCTTTGTTGATGATTTTTGTCTTGCTGGTTGGGAAAAGTAATTTATGATGTTGAATATTATAAATGTTGTTAAGAATAAAATGTATAGAAGTGTTCATTCTATGGGTATTATTTGAGGTATAAAAGGATATCTTTTTGATTATTTCAGTTTGACATTCTGATGTTATATAAATTAACTAATCCTTTTCATCAGAGATATTTGCTATGATATCATGAACTGGTTTAAGAGACCATTACTTGCTTTCAGTCATCTGATGATTCTCTTATCTTTGATACTCAGTTAATGAATTGATTAGTTGAAACTCTTTCAACTACAATTGGTATGAATCTATGATTTGCTCCGCAGATTTCTGAGCATTGTCCATATAGGAGCCCTGGTCGGTTAATTGAAAATCTAACTTGGTTGAGTCGTCCTGGTGTTGCGTCTGTTTTTACACCAAGTCTTGGAACTGTTCATGAGTGTAATACATCTGCTGCTGTTACAATTATTCGGATTGGTGAATTTATAGGTAATACAATTCGGTTATCTGTGTCTAATAACCGGAATGTGTCAATTTGTTGGTCTTCCTGTTGAACTATATATGAATCAAATTCTAGCTTTGTGAAGTCTGAATATTCATATCTTCAGTATCATTGATGTCCTACCGCTTTAAGTGTTATTACTGGATTATGAATTTCGTCTATTAGATATAATAATCGTAGTGATGGAATTGCAATAAATACTAGGATTACTGCTGGCGCGATTGTTCAGATGGTTTCAATTATTTGTCCTTCTAGTATAAATCGTCTGGTTTGTTTATTTTGGATAATTCTGATTATTGTGTAGAACACTGCTGTAATAATTATTAATATAATTATTAGTGCGTGATCATGAAAGTAAATTAGTTGTTCTATTACTGGTGAGGCTCTATCTTGTAAGGTTAAGTTTAATCATGTTGTCATTTTTCTAATGAAAGTTAAATACTTTATTTGTGGAGCTTAAATCCACCGCACTTATCTGCCACGTTAGATTTTAAATTAATTTGTTATTGTAATAGTTGGTAATTCTGAATAACTATGTTCTGCTGGCGGGAAGTTTTGTAATCATTCTACCGAATTTCTTGTGTGTGTTGGGAATAGAATTAATCGGTTTGACGCAATTCTTTCTCATATAATAAATAAAAATATTATTACACTTACGAATGAGATTGTTGATCCTATTGATGAAATAATATTTCATGTGGTGTAGGCATCTGGATAGTCTGAATATCGTCGTGGTATTCCAGCTAGTCCTAGGAAGTGTTGAGGAAAGAATGTTAGGTTAACCCCTACAAACATAACGGCAAATTGGGCCTTTAGTCATTTAGGGTTTATAGTTAGTCCTGTGAATAAAGGGAATCATTGGACAAATCCTCCTATAATTGCAAATACTGCTCCTATTGAGAGCACGTAATGAAAGTGGGCTACAACATAGTAAGTATCGTGTAGTACAATATCAATTGATGAATTTGCTAGTACAACACCAGTTAATCCTCCTATTGTGAACAGGAAAACGAATCCTAGTGCTCATAAACATGCTGCTCTGTATGTTATTCGAGTTCCGTATATTGTTGCAAGTCATCTGAAAATTTTAATTCCAGTTGGTACAGCAATAATTATAGTGGCTGATGTGAAGTATGCTCGTGTGTCGACGTCTATACCTACTGTGAATATGTGATGAGCTCATACCACGAATCCTAGTAATCCAATTGCTAGTATAGCAAAGATTATTCCTAGGTTTCCAAATGCTTCCTTTTTACCTCTTTCGTGGCAGATGATGTGAGAAATTATACCAAATCCTGGTAAAATGAGAATATAAACTTCTGGGTGACCGAAGAATCAGAATAAGTGTTGATAAAGGATTGGGTCTCCCCCTCCTGCCGGATCAAAAAATGATGTATTTAAGTTACGGTCTGTTAATAATATTGTGATTGCTCCAGCGAGTACTGGTAGAGATAGGAGTAGAAGAAGAGCAGTAATTGCAATTGATCAGACGAATAAAGGAATTCGTTCAGGCTTTATGCTTTTTGGTTTTATATTAATTGTTGTTGTAATAAAGTTTACTGCCCCTAGGATGGATGATACACCAGCTAGATGTAGGGAGAAGATGGCTAGGTCTACAGATGCCCCGGCGTGAGCAATTCCTCTAGCTAGAGGTGGATAAACAGTTCATCCTGTTCCTACTCCACTTTCTACTGTTCTACTAGTGAGTAGTAGTGTTAATGAAGGTGGAAGAAGTCAAAAACTTATATTATTTATTCGTGGGAAGGCTATATCTGGTGCTCCTAGTATTAGAGGCACTAATCAATTTCCGAATCCACCAATTATGATTGGTATAACCATGAAGAAAATCATAACGAAGGCGTGAGCTGTTACAATGACGTTGTAGATTTGGTCATCTCCAATTAAGGATCCTGGCTGTCCAAGTTCTGTTCGAATAAGCATTCTTAATGAAGTTCCGACCATTCCTGATCAAGCTCCAAATACGAAGTATAATGTTCCAATGTCTTTGTGATTAGTTGAGAAGAATCAACGGGTGAAAATTAGTGGGGTGGCTGAGAATAAAAAGTAGGCGATAGGCTGTAAATCTATTTAGGAGCATTTACGTCGCTCTTCCACTATTTTACGTGAGCCTTGTATTCATTGTGTGATTATAGAATGCAATTCTGTAGGGGTGAGTTATAAGGACTTACCAAGGCCTAAAGGAAGCCCTTTATTTATAGCTTTGAAGGTTATTAGTTTGTACTTAACTTAAGGCCTTTAGTTGATGTTAATTACGATTGTACATACGGCCAGACCTATCAGGGAAATTGATGATAAAATTAATGCTCTGATGTTTGTGGATATTTTGTTTTTGTTTGTTTTTAGATTTCATTTTGGCTCTGCATTAAGAATTAGGAATCTTGAGTAAGAAATTTTTAGGTAATAGTACAGGGTAATTAGTGACGTTAATACTGCAACTGTAGCAAGTGGTACTATGTTATTTATAACCATTGCTTGAATAACAATTCATTTAGGCAGGAATCCAAGGAAAGGTGGAAGACCACCTAATGATAGAAGTGATGTAAATATTATGAATTTTGTTAATGTTGTTTCTTTGTTCGTTAATATAGTTTGATTAATAAACGATACTCCGGATAATTTAATTGCTGATACTGCTGCTAGGGTTAGCGTTGAGTAAATTATGAAATATACTAGTCATAAATTTTCTCTAGTAGTTAATGCAATTAATATTCAACCGGTGTGGTTGATTGATGAATATGTTAAAATTTTTCGTATAGAGTTTTGGTTTAATCCACCAATTGCTCCTACAATTGTTGATATCAGAATAATTCTTAGTGTAAATGTATTAATTTCAATCAAATATGAAATTAACATCAATGGAGCAGCTTTTTGTACTGTTATTAGTAACATACAATTTCCCCATCTTAATCCTTCCATAACTCCTGGAAATCATCAGTGGAATGGAGCAGCTCCTCTTTTTAACAGCAAGGGTGTGCTGATAATCACTGATGTGTAAGGGCTTATTTCAAATGTAAATAAGTCCTCTATTAATACCTTTATTACTACTAGAAATAGCAGCGTTGCTGAGGCAAGGACTTGTACAATGAAGTACTTTAGTGAGGCTTCTGTATTATACATGTTATGGACATTGGACATTAAAGGGATAAAAGATATTAGGTTGATTTCCAGACCTATTCATGCTCCTAGTCATGAATTGGAGGATACAGACACTAATATACCGCCTACTAGGGTTAATAGTAAGAGGACTTTTGTTGAGTTGCTGGGCATTAGAGAAGAGAGTGTTATACTCTATATATGGGGTATGAACCCATTAGCTTTAATTAGCTTACTTTTCTATGTTGAAACTTATTTTTTACATCTTGGTGTATGGTGCACGGCGGCTTTTGATGCTTGATGGTGATAGTTTAATTCTGTTAGATGTAATGAAGGTAGTTTTATTACTACATATTTTATCCTATCACGATAGTCCTTTAGTCAGGCTCATCATT